CCATGGAGGGCCATCATTGACTAGTTTTTGAAAGATTCTTTTTTAGCTTCTCCCAAGGCAACGTATGCGCGACTCAAAAAAAATATAATAGAATCTAATAGGAAATATAAATATACAACTCACTATATACAATCTAGAGTAATAGCCAAAGATATTAGAGTAGAGAATTGTAAAATAAAAAAGGAAAGAGATCTAAAAGATCTTTTTCCTAAAATTACTGGTTGGTCCACTTATATTATACCACTCTCTCCTGAATAGATATTCGTTTTATATTGTTGGTCAGCCAATCCGAGTATCTCCTATTCGGAATCATAATTGGAATAAGAATTCTTGTGGTTTACGACGTGTGAGTAAAAAAGGGGGGATGCTCTATAGAACGATTCCCCTTTCAGTTGATTTTCTTCGGCGATTGACCAAAATAAAATTTTCAGAAATAATAAATTGCGTGAACTTAGATCAATCAAATAATGATATTTCTATCCAATGATTCGGCCTAAGCAATTTGTCCATTTAGATTGTATCCATGCGGGATAATGATAAAGAAAGGGGAAGGGAAAGAAGAATTTACAAAAAAAGGGATTCAGAAAAAATAGAGTGATTCGGATCGGAGAGGAAGGTTGTGCTAGGTATATTATATGTAATAATGTCCGCTATGCTATAAGTCAACTTGTTTTTCGACGAATGATTCTCGAATCCGATTGAATCTAAGATGAATGAAGAGTAGGTTTACGTTATGGAAAAAAGACATGTATATGTGATATTAGATATTGACTAGTTATATATGAACTACAGATATATTCAATTTGCCCTACTACTTACTAGAAATTTCGATGGGTATTCCAATATAAGTCCTTCCGTATCCTCTGGGACTGTGAGTTGAATGAATAAACGGATGAAATCAAGAAAAAGATCAAAGAATTCAAAGAATGGTTCGGAACAAAGAAATGGACGGACGAAAGTCGTACGGATTCGCAAAGACTTTGTCGATAGGAACTAAAAAAGAGATATCGAAGTAAAGCAGTTTTGATCCTTGAATAAGATTATTACTTCAATTTGAAGTTTGTAGTGACTTCGACTGGATGAATTGTAGCGATGTAATAATGTAATAATTAAGTTAGAATTCATCGGCTGACTGTATCATTAACCATTTCTTTTTTTTTGTATGAGGAATTTATCATGAATCCACTGATTTCTGCCGCTTCCGTTATTGCTGCTGGATTGGCTGTAGGGCTTGCTTCTATTGGACCTGGAGTTGGTCAAGGTACTGCTGCGGGTCAAGCTGTAGAAGGTATAGCGAGACAGCCCGAGGCGGAGGGAAAAATACGAGGTACTTTATTGCTTAGTCTAGCTTTTATGGAAGCTTTAACAATTTATGGCCTGGTTGTAGCATTAGCACTTTTATTTGCGAATCCTTTTGTTTAATCTTAAAAATAAGAAAAATAAAATTTTTGCATATTTTATTGCCTTGAACCTGTCATTTGCTTTTTCGAATTATATCAAGATTTCATTCCTAAAATTACTTATTCGTTGAGAAAATAACCCACGGGAAGGGCTGATTTGCCGATGAGGAATTAGCATACCCACTCGCTTTCATCCTTCCCGTTCGTAGTCCAAGGAACCCCCCTTTTTTGGTTTTTTAGGAAGGGTTTCAATAAAGGGGGTAATTCGCCATTTCTAAATCGAATCTTTTTTGACTCGATTTAGAAATAGTAAAATTTATATATATTATATATAAAAAGGGGGGGCAGGGCGATACAAAAAGAACTCTGTTCTTTTTTTTAGTCTATCTATAAGAGGAGATCATATGAAAAATGTAACCGATTCTTTCGTTTCTTTGGGCCACTGGCCGTCCGCCGGGAGTTTCGGGTTTAATACCGATATTTTAGCAACAAATCTAATAAATCTAAGTGTAGTGCTTGGGGTATTGGTTTTTTTTGGAAAGGGAGTGTGTGCGAGTTGTTTATTTCAAGAATAGGCTGGATCCAACCAGCTGTACTTTTTATGTTATAACTAGGAAAGAGAGGTACATGATCTCACGAATGACTTCTGAATAAAGAAATCATATGGAAGAACCATAGCATTTCGTGATTCGTTGGTAAATCCACTTTGATTCTCTATCAACCAAAAATGTGGGACCATTAACTATGGTTAAAGCTAAATCGTTTGAAGTCCAGACGCAGCATGGTACTCTTTCTACCACTATATGACTAGTAATATAGAGATGCTTTCTAAATGAATAATTTATCGATATAGAACACTCATATGGATAAAATGATTTGAACCGCTTATTCTAAAAATTGGGATTAAACCCCCCCTTTTATCCAATGCTGAATCGACGACCTATGTATTGTGTATAAAGGAAGAAAACCTTTTTTGGATTTTTGGATTTGAAAAAAAAAGAAACAACTTTGCTGACAATTACATATTTTTGTTTGGTCAGAAGAGTCCTCCGACTTTTTTGGTTTTGGATTAGTGATTGGTTTTGATATTTTTATTTTGA